AGAAATCCAAATTATTTTTTGGTATGGATAAAAGAACTTCCTATGTTATACTATTCAAGTCTCAACTACGAGTTGATTTGATAGATCAGATATTGTTATTCATGATATTGATCCCATTCAAGATCATCGAGAGGTAATTCATTCATTGAATTTACAGACGAAAGATTTATCATCTCTATGGGATTAAATCCCGAGTTATTGTGAAGTAAAAAAACCGATGAGATTATGGAAGTAAATATTCTTGCATTTATTGCTACTGCACTATTCATTCTAGTTCCTACCGCCTTTCTACTTATCATTTATGTAAAAACAGTTAGTCAAAATGATTAATTCATTTGAATTTTCAAATGAATTTGAATAAAACTTTCCTTCTGAGTTCTTATCAAAAATTGACGAAGTCAAATGAAAAGGATTCCAATTTCGCGTCTTAACTTAAATGAAATGAGCGGACTTTAATCGGCAGTATTCTATTAATTTGATAGTATGGTAAGAAAGAAATAGATGAATCCTTCTTTCTACCATACTATCGATCTCTTATTCTATAAAGTTTTAATCTAGAATAAAGATAGATTCTATAGATCAATCTACAAATTTCTAATCATTTGAATCCCCTTCTTTTCGAAATACAAACAGGGGAATCGCTCAAATATCTCTTTGATTGAAAGAGTATGATTCATATCATAGATTACTCCATTTGACTCCAATGAAATTCGAAATTAAGATATTTTGATTTTAAATAGTTCAAAACGCGTTGCAGAACGATCTATAAAACAAGTGATACGGTTTGATTCCTCAACTCAATTTAGTAGTACTTCTAGAGCCCACTTCTTCCCCACACTACGAGTGAAAGGGAAAATGTAAAGATTACCATTAAAGCAGCCCAAGCGAGACTTACTATATCCATGTGAATTATGTCTCCTATCTCTATAAATACAAAGTAATTATTCCTCACTAATAATAGTGGAATCAATGGTGCAGAGTCAAAAAAGGGGATTTTGTCCGAACACTATTGATAAACCAATCTGATTCTGATTTCGAATCGGGAAAGATTAAACACAAGCAAAATATCCAAAGGGAATAGGAACATGTGAATAATAAGGCCTATTTTTTTGTTGACCCTCATAAGTAAAAACGGAAAGGGAGAAATCACTAAAAAAGATAAATCACTATCTAGTACAGACCTCTATTTCCCCTAATCCATACCCCCTTTCCCGATTATCTCTGAGGGGTAGGGTGCTTGGCTAGGGGTTATCGAAAAAAAATTCTTTCTTTTTTCTATAAAAAAAAGATTATCCATCGAATCTAATATTGATTGGATACCCCAGCGTTCATCTCGCAAGTCCGTCATATATAACGCAACTTCCAACCCTTTACAAAATTCTAAATAGAATCATATTTCTTAGCAGGCTCTACAATCTAATCCAAGATCCAGTCATTAGACAGTCCCTTAGTATAGTAATAGAAGGGAATCGTAAAGTCTTAAAAGCTCCCTACTATAGAATAGATTATAATATTTCCTTGAATCCTAGATGCGAACGAGGATTCACAATCTTTTATTTTCGAAAAACCTCAGACCAAATGTTTAGAATCAAACAAACAGTCTTTCCTCTGTTTCTACCGGAGAATTATTCTCCGAGTTATATCAGCAGAACAGAAGAAAAGAAGAGATTTCGGGTTTTTTGTTTGATCAGGCGACACCCGGATTTGAACTGGGGAAAAAGGATTTGCAGTCCCTCGCCTTACCACTCGGCCATGCCGCCAAAATTATACAAAAATCTTCTCGGATTACTAAATTTTTATTGTACTTGACATTTTTCATTTTTTTTGTTTTGGATTTGATCCATTCCTTCGATTCATTCTAGAGTATCTCAAAATCCACAATGCTAAAAAAATGCTCTCGGTTTTCTATTGAGAAATCACATGTGGATTTTCAGCCGACAAATCGGAACCATTAACTATTGGCTGCTTATGCTTACTTCGAATTTATGAACGCTTCTGGAGATTTTAATCTCCAAATTGTGTTTTCCTAATGACATACATAAGAAAATACAAATTGAGATAAAACTAATCAGTATTTATTTTTTTTAATCAAAGAATCCTTTTCAATTTCAATTATAACAAAATATATGAGTCTATGTAAACCCCAGAACATAAATTACAGATAACTATTAGTTAGATATGTTGTCGATAGGGAATTATCATAAAATTATTCTACTTCATTTTTGCATTGAATAGAGATTTTCGTTTGATAAAGGACGACCCGGGCTGTCCCGAATAGAAGGTACTAAAATAAAAGAGAAGTCGGATATTATAGCCATTCGTGTACGTGTTTAATAAATGCAACCCTTCTTATACACTTTATACACTTCAAATGGTATTCTACTCAAAAATCAGTAAAGTACAAAAATCTCTCTTCTCTGCGAATCATTTTTTGAACACCGAAATTCGTCGGTTAAGTGCTCAAAAAAGGGATTCTATATTGTTTCTGATTTTTGTGTCT